TCTATTGAAATAAAGGAAATAAGTAAAAAGGTCCCTCGATGGTCATACATACTACTCGATGATTTGCAACTAGATGAAGCCGAAAACCACGAGGACAAGGTAGAAACGGATTCTCAAATTCGTTTAAGAAAATACAAGTTTCTGGTGATTTTTGATGATAGCGAAGATCTTAATGAGCCTGATCCATTAGGCGAAATGATTTGGATACGTTATTTACCATATTCGGATTTTCGTCGAAGTATAATAAAAGGTTCTATGCGTGCCCAAAGGCGTAAAATGGTTATTTACCAACTCTATCAACCAAAGCCACATTCCCCTCTTTTTGTGGACAGAATAGACAGACGCCTTTTGGCTTTGTTTGGCAAAATGGGCAGACCCCTTTTTTATCTTTTGGCCATACTAGACAGACGCCTTTTGGCTTCTGATATTCGCCTTTTGTCTTTTGATATTTTCGGACGGATGAAAGGAATTTTTCAAAATTTGATGGGTAAAAAAAGCAAAGAATTACAAATCTCTGATTATACAAAAGAAAGAAAAAAAGTTGAAAAATACCAAGACGCAGAAAGACTACGACTAGAAATAGCAGAAACTTGGGATAACATTTCATATGCTCAAGCAGTAAGAGGTTTTTTCTTAGTAGGCCAATCAATTTTTCGAAAATATATTCGATTACCTTCATTAATAATAGCTAAGAATATTGCGCGTATTTTATTATTTCAAGTTCCCGAATGGTCCGAAGACTTCAAGGATTGGAATCGAGAAATACATATTAAATGCACTTATAATGGTGTTGAATTATCCGAGAAAGAATTTCCAAAAAACTGGTTAACAGACGGTATGCAGATAAAAATCTTATTTCCTTTTTACCTGAAACCTTGGCACCGATCTAAGTTAAAACCCTCGAAAACACAGAAAGCGCAAAAAAATGATTTTTGTTTTTTAACAGTTGCTGGACTGGAAACTGACCGTCCTTTCGGTATCCCTCGAAAACGAAAAGGGCCCTCGTTTTTTGGACCTATTTTTAAAGAACTGAAAAAAAAAGTGAAAAAATTATTCAAAAATAAGTCTTTTATAGTTTTTAATGTTTTTAAAGAACGAGCAAAATTTCTTCGAAAGGTGTCAAAAGAAATAATAAAAAAATGGAGCATCAAAAACTACGAATTGGGTGAAACTAAAACCGGCGATTCTATAATGAATAATCAGATGATTCGTGAATCACCTATTCAAATTCGATATACAGAATGCACAAATTTTTCACCGACAGAAAAAAAAATGAAAGATCTGACTGAGAGAACAAGCACAATCAACAATAAACTAGAAAGAATTCTAAATGAGAAGAAAAATGGATTTCTAACTCAAGAAAAAAATATTAATTCTAATAAAAAATTAGAATCATTAAAAAGATTTTCTCAAATATTAAAAAGAAGAAATACTCGATTAATCCGTAAATTTTCTTTTTTTATCAAATTTTTCATGGAAAAAATATACATAGATTTTTTTCTATGTATCATTAATATTGCAAGAACCAATGCACAACTTTTTATTGAATCAAGAAAAAAAATTATCGAAAAATCCATTTCCAATAAGAAAGAAACTGAAAAAAGAATTAAGAAAAGAAATAAAAAAAAAATTCACTTTATTTTAACTAAAAAAAATTCCCTTGATAATATTCAAAATACGAATTCAACCACTTTTTCTAACTCCTTCTCGCAAGCATATGTATTTTACAAAATATCGCAAACTCGAGTTATTAACTTCTATAAATTCAAGCCTATCCTTCAATATCATGAAACATCTCTTTTTCTTAAAAATGAAATAAAGGATTTTTTTCGGAAAGAGGGAATATTTCATTCTGGATTGAGACATAAAGACTTTTGGCATTCTGAAAGGAATCAATGGAAAAACTGGTTAAGGGGGCATTATCAATATGATTTATCTCAGATTAGCTGGCTTAAATTAGTACCAGAAAAATGGCGAAATAAAGTCAATCAACACTGTATGACTCAAAAAAACGATTTTAACAAATGGGACTCATATGAAAAAGAAAGATTCATTCATGATGAAAAACAAAATGATTTCGAACCTGATTCATTACTGAATCAAGAATATAAAAAATCATCTAATTTTAAAAAACATCATAGACATGATTTTTTCTCATATAAATCTATTAATTATGAAGAGAAGAAAGACTCATATATTTATAGATCACCATTACAAATAAATAGTAAAGAAGAGATTTTTTATAATTACAAGATAGATAGACGCAAATTTTTTGATATGTCAGGTGGGCTACCTATTTATAATTATCTAGGAGAAAATGATATTATGGCTGAGGAGAAATTTCCAGATAGAAAATTTTGTAAGATTGATTTTTGCCTTAGAAATAATAAGGTCGAGCTTTATTACTGGCTCAATACCGGCACCAAGAATAAAAAAATTAAGAGAGGTCCTTTTTATTTATCAATTTCTAAAAATCAAAAAATCAACCGATTCAAAAAAAAAAGACCCTTCTTTGATTGGATGGGAATGAATGAAGAAATAGTAAATCGTCTTATATTGAATCCAGAACTAGAACTTTGGTTCTTCCCAGAATTTGTGCCACTATATAATGCATATAAGATTAAACCGGGGATCATACCAATAAAATTACTTCTTTCCAACTTTAATGGAAATGAAAGCATTAATCAAAACATTACTGAAAGGAACCCTTTGATAGAATCAAATGAAAAAAGAATTCTTAGATTCGAGAATGGAAATCAAGAAGAAAAAGATCTTCTAGACCAAGGGGAAGGGGATCCTCTATCAGATGAAAATGGAGGTAGATCAGACAAAAAAAAACGTAGAAAAAAAAAGCCCGACACGAGCCCCGAAGTCATGGAGCTTTATTACTTCCTACAAGGGTATTTGCATTTTCAATTTAGGAGGGAAAGGGTAAATAAAAAAATGATCGATAATATTAAAGTCTATTGTTTCCTGATTAGATTGAGAAATCCAAAGAACGTTGCTATATCCTATCTTAAACGGGGAGCACTGACTGTGGATATTTGGACTATAAATAGGCGCACTCTTAAAGAATTAAGTACAGGCGGGGTATTGATTCTCGAACCGGCTTATCTGTCTATAAAAAACGATGGACAATTGATTCTATATCAAACCATAGGTATTTTTTTGGTTCATAAGAATAAATACCAAAGGAATCCACAATATCTAGAATATGTTGATAAGAATCAAATTGATGAATCCATTTTAAGACATCAAAAAATGACTAAAAATAGAGACAAAAATCATTATGATTTCTTTGTTCCTGAAACTATTTTATCCCCTAAAGGCCGTAGAGAATTGCGAATTCTATATTTTTTAAAAAAAAGCGAGATAAATGATCTACATAGAAATCCAGTATTTTGCAATCAGGTAAAAAACTGTGGTCAAGTTTTAAATAGAGGCAAATATCTCGGTATCGAGAAAAAGAAACTAATTAAAATGAAGTTCTTTCTTTGGCCCAATTATCGACTAGAAGATTTAGCTTGTATGAATCGATATTGGTTTAATACTAATAATGGCAGTCGTTTCAGTATCCTCAGGATACATATGTATCCACCACGGTTGACAATTTGGTAGTTACAAGTCCATTTACATTAATTTTGCCATATATACATATATTATTAGGTAATATGTCGGCTATATGAAAACAAATAGATAGACGCGAGGATTGTCTTACATTCCATCTTGAAAGAGGATACTAATTTAATGACATACATATTATCAATTAGATCTATAAATGAATGAATAAAATCTTCTTATTTTATTTGTATAGGAATACAAAAAAAAGATAAGAAGATTTTATTCATTCATTTTTTTTATAAAAAAAGTAGGAAGTTTATAATGAACTTAAGGTCCTTCTGTATATCAAAATGACTAATATTATTATTACTAATCAATAAAATTCACATCAAAAAATGATCAATTATAAAAGGGGATAAGATTTTGTTTTATGGTAAAAAATTCATTCATCTCAGTTATTTTTCAAGAAAAAAAAGAAGAAAAGCGGGGGTCTGTTGAATTTCAAATAATCTGTTTCACCAATAAGATACGAAGACTTACTTCCCATTTTGAATTGCACAGAAAAGACTATTCATCTCAGAGAGGTCTACGAAAAATTCTGGGAAAACGTCAACGGCTGCTGTCTTACTTATCAAAGAAAAATCGAGTACGCTATAAAGAATTAATTAGTGAGTTGGATATTCGGGAGTCAAAAAATCATTAATTTGAAAATTTTGACTTAGTTTTTTCATTTATTGGATCTTGAGAATTTTGATAAACTTCTTTTCGTTTTCAGCAATTCATGTAAGAATGAATCGAGGAAAAACTTATGAATAGACCAGCTACAGAAACAGACTTTATGATAGTCAATATGGGACCTCACCACCCATCAATGCACGGTGTTCTTCGTCTCATCGTTACCCTAGACGGTGAAAATGTTGTTGACTGCGAACCAATATTAGGTTATTTACACAGAGGAATGGAAAAAATTGCGGAAAACCGAACAATTATACAATTTTTACCTTATGTAACACGTTGGGATTATTTAGCTACTATGTTCACAGAAGCAATAACCGTAAATGGACCAGAACAATTGGGAAATATTCAAGTGCCTAAAAGAGCGAGCTATATCAGAGTCATTATGTTGGAGTTAAGTCGTCTAGCTTCTCATCTGTTATGGCTTGGACCTTTTATGGCGGATATTGGCGCACAGACCCCTTTTTTCTATATTTTCCGAGAAAGAGAATTAGTATATGATCTATTCGAAGCTGCGACCGGGATGAGAATGATGCATAATTATTTTCGTATCGGAGGAATAGCAGCCGATCTGCCTTATGGCTGGATAGATAAATGTTTGGATTTCTGCGATTATTTTTTAACAGGAGTTGTTGAATATCAAAAGCTTATTACGCGAAATCCCATTTTTTTAGAACGAGTTGAAGGAGTAGGCATTATTAGTGGAGAAGAAGCAATAAATTGGGGTTTATCCGGACCGATGCTACGAGCATCTGGAATACAATGGGATCTTCGTAAAGTTGATCATTATGAGTGTTACGACGAATTTGATTGGGAAATCCAGTGGCAAAAAGAAGGAGACTCATTAGCTCGTTATTTAGTCCGAATCAGTGAAATGACGGAATCCATAAAAATAATTCAACAGGCCCTGGAAGGAATTCCAGGGGGTCCCTATGAGAATTTAGAAATCCGATGCTTTGATAGAGAAAGGGATCCAGAATGGAATGATTTTGAATATCGATTCATTAGTAAAAAACCTTCTCCCACATTTGAATTGCCGAAGCAAGAACTTTATGTGAGAGTTGAAGCCCCAAAGGGAGAATTGGGAATTTTTCTAATAGGGGACAAAAGTTGTTTTCCTTGGAGATGGAAAATTCGCCCGCCGGGTTTTATCAATTTGCAAATTCTTCCTCAGTTAGTTAAAGGAATGAAATTGGCTGATATTATGACGATACTAGGTAGCATAGATATCATTATGGGAGAAGTTGATCGTTGAAATGAGAGTTTATACAACAGAAATAGAAGTACAAGATATTAATTCTTTTTCCAGATTGGAATTTTTCAAAGAGGTCTATGGAATCGTATGGATCTTTGTCCCTATTTTGACTCTTGTATTGGGGATCACAATAGGCGTACTGGTAATTGTATGGTTAGAAAGAAAGATATCCGCAGGAATACAACAACGTATTGGGCCTGAATACGCCGGTCCTTTGGGAATTCTTCAAGCTTTAGCAGATGGGACAAAACTGCTTTTCAAAGAGAATCTTTTTCCAGCTAGAGGAAATACCCGTTTATTCAGTATTGGACCATCTATAGCAGTCATATCAATTTTACTAAGTTTTTTAGTAATTCCTTTTAGCTATCAACTTGTTTTAGCTGATCTCAATATCGGTATTTTTTTATGGATTGCCATTTCAAGTATTGCCCCTGTTGGCCTTCTTATGTCAGGATACGGATCAAATAATAAATATTCCTTTTTAGGTGGTTTACGAGCTGCTGCTCAATCGATTAGTTATGAAATACCATTAACTTTATGTGTTTTATCAATATCTCTACGTGCGATTCGTTGAAATACAAACTTTTCTTTCTTTTCCCTATTCATTCTTTTCTTTCGCTCTAGAAAACAAGTTGAACGAATTGAATAGATATTATTTATTATCCTTTTGGTTGATAAAGTAAATTGGATAGTTATATATGAGTGAAAGAAAGCAGCTTATCAATTTGCAGTAAAAAAAATAGAGTCTCATTTCCTATGTACAAGACAAGAGTTAAGTGGAAATAAACATAAGCGGAAGAGGTCCTTTACCCCAAGACTGGTTTTTTAGACAACCCAACTTGAAGCGGGCTCAAAATCAAAAGATCAACCGTATGGCCTTTTCACTATCCTTTGTATGAATTACCTACCATACATGTATTATCAAACGAAACGGGCGATTGAACAAAAAAATGAGTGGATGATTAGGAACACAAAAATGCACAAAGGATTGGTAATGGAGATTATGGAAATTTTCTAAAAAGATATTTCTGCATAACATAACAAGAATACTAATTGGGGCTTTAAATTGGTAGAAATGATAAGGCAGTACTTCCCGCGATTCCGATCCAGAGTATGCTCCTATCCACCCATTAAAGCAATGACTATCAGGAACGAAATAATCCTTTATTTTTTATTTTAGTTTTAGCCCCCTTCTCTTATATCGGTTTTATAAGAAAGAAGAATAGGAACGAAAAACAAACAAGAGAAAAAGAAATCTTTTTTATTCCGTCTTTTTCATATATTTAGCATAGATTTAGAGAGATCTAATTTGTCTCATGATTCATTAGCTAATGGAGCGTCTAATTCCTTTTCGTAATCGAAAATGATGGGTTGAAATAAACTATTTATTGATATTTCTGCAAGGAGTTTTTTATTTAAAGATTAAGTTATTACTCAACAAAGTCAAATTATTAACGGGTGAGATCAATTCGGAAGCGCCTTTATTTATTATTATTTTAGAGTATAGCAGACGGAATTCCATTGGTATAATTTTGGACCCTCAAATAGATTTTGACTCTTTCTATTCTACAACCATAGCAAGCTAAATAGTAAATAATACTGATCTGGTCCTTAGATTTCTTTTTGACCCACGAGGAGCCGTATGAGGCGAAAACCTCATGTACGGTTCTGGAATAGCGGTGGGAACAGTGATGTTATCACCGACTATGATTATCTAACAGTTCAAGTACAGTTGATATAGTTGAGGCGCAGTCAAAATATGGTTTTTGGGGATGGAATTTGTGGCGTCAGCCTATAGGATTTATCGTTTTTCTAATTTCTGCCCTAGCCGAATGCGAGAGATTACCCTTTGATTTACCAGAAGCGGAGGAAGAATTAGTAGCAGGTTATCAAACCGAATATTCGGGTATTAAATTTGGTTTATTTTATGTTGCTTCCTATCTAAATCTATTACTTTCTTCGTTATTTGTAACGGTTCTTTACTTGGGTGGTTGGAATATTTCCATTCCATACATATTTGTTCCTGAGCTATTTGAAATAAATAAAGTGGATGAAATTTTTGGAACTACAATTGGTATCTTTATTACATTAGCTAAAACTTATTTGTTCTTGTTTATTTCTATCACAACAAGATGGACTTTACCTAGGTTAAGAATGGACCAACTTTTAAATCTTGGATGGAAATTTCTTTTACCAATTTCTCTCGGTAATCTATTATTAACAACCTCTTTTCAACTTTTTTCACTGTAAATAACAAACGAATATAATAGACTTGGTTCAAGTTCAAACAAGAGAAAGAAACGAAGATAAAACTATTCATATAGATTCCTGATATGTTCCCTATGGTAACTGGGTTCATGAATTATGGTCAACAAACAGTACGAGCAGCAAGGTACATTGGTCAAAGTTTCATGATTACCTTATCCCACGCAAATCGTTTGCCTGTAACTATTCAATATCCTTATGAAAAATTAATCACATTGGAGCGTTTCCGCGGCCGAATCCATTTCGAATTTGATAAATGTATTGCTTGTGAAGTATGTGTTCGTGTATGTCCTATAGATCTGCCTGTTGTTGATTGGAAATTTGAAACTGATATTCGAAAAAAACGATTACTTAATTACAGTATTGATTTCGGAATTTGTATATTTTGTGGTAACTGTGTTGAGTATTGTCCAACAAATTGTTTATCGATGACTGAAGAATATGAACTTTCTACTTACGACCGTCACGAGTTGAATTATAATCAAATTGCTTTGGGCCGTTTACCAATATCAGTAATTGATGATTATACAATTCGAACAATTTGGAATTCGCCTCAAAGAAAAACTGAGTAGGTAACCGCCCTATTCTATTAAATAAAGAGAAATTACCAATTCTTAAGGTTCAGTTTTGGTTTCAATTAAAAGAATGAGATAAGGTCTTTCTCTTTGTTTGGCCAATAATGAAAAATTCAACTAGAAATTCATTGGTTGATGAGAATTTCGACTTTTTTATTAAAAATCGATCAATAGAGTCGTAATTATTAGGAACCTATCATAAAATGAAAATCAAAAAAACCTTTCTTTTTTTCCCGGTCGGGTCAATAAGATCATGAAAAGCATTTCAATTTATCTCCTATTTTACATATAATGGATTTGCCTGGACCAATACACGATTTTCTTATAGTTTTACTGGGATCGGGTCTTATATTAGGGGGACTGGGAGTAGTATTACTTACCAATCCAATTTATTCTGCCTTTTCGTTGGGATTGGTTCTTGTTTGTATATCCTTATTCTATATTCTTTCAAATTCTCATTTTGTAGCCGCTGCCCAGCTCCTTATTTATGTAGGAGCCATAAATGTTTTAATCATATTTGCTGTCATGTTCATGAATGGTTCAGAATATTACAAGGATTTGAATCTGTCGATCGTTGGGGATGGGGTTACTTCACTGGTTTGTACAAGTATTCTTCTTTCGCTAATTACTACCATTTTCGATACGTCATGGTACGGGATTATTTGGACTACAAGATCAAACCAACTTATAGAACAAGATTTGATAAGTAATAGTCAACAAATTGGAATTCATTTATCAACAGATTTTTTTCTTCCATTTGAACTGATTTCAATAATTCTTTTAGTTGGTTTGATAGGCGCAATTGCTGTGGCTCGTCAGTAATAAATCATTATAACTAGCAACAGCAAACAATCAAAATTTCACTTTCTTCTATGTTATCCCACCTATTTCACAAAAATTCTATTTGAATACTGTTCATGTCTAAAAGGGAGATTCTTTTATTTGATCTATTTTCAATACATTCTTTTGTTCCGTACTTGTTCTATTCTAGTCAATCTCGAATCTGTTGAATTATTGTTCATATTGAAATGAACCGACATTGATAAGGAGTTGGTCAATGATGCTCGAACATGTACTTGTTTTGAGTGCCTATTTATTTTCTATCGGTATTTATGGATTAATCACGAGTCGAAACATGGTTAGGGCTCTTATGTGTCTTGAACTTATATTGAATGCAGTTAATATCAATTTTGTAACATTTTCTGATTTTTTTGATAGTCGCCAGTTAAAGGGAGATATTTTCTCAATTTTTGTTATAGCTATTGCAGCCGCTGAAGCAGCTATTGGATTGGCTATTGTTTCGTCAATTTATCGTAACAGAAAATCAACGCGTATCAATCAATCGACTTTATTGAATAAGTAGGAATAATAATCAAAATTAGAATATCCACCACTTTGAATTAGCATGTAGAATATGGTAGAATCTAGATTCTATTTATGAAAACGTAAGAAATCAAAGTATCTTAGCCACTTCTCATGAGCTGATCCAGAAGTCAATTGATTAGAAAATTTCTGGTAAATCGTTGATTCATCTGGCGTTTAAATATATGATTCATTTACAAGTTTACTAGATCGAAATTTGATAACGTTCAAAAATTCATAGATCCCATGTCACATTCAGTAAAAATTTATGATACATGCATAGGGTGTACCCAATGTGTCCGAGCGTGCCCCACCGATGTGTTAGAAATGATACCTTGGGATGGATGCAAAGCTAAACAAATTGCTTCCGCCCCAAGAACAGAAGATTGTGTTGGTTGTAAGAGATGTGAATCTGCCTGTCCAACGGATTTCTTGAGTGTTCGAGTTTATTTATGGCATGAAACAACTCGAAGTATGGGTCTAGCTTATTGATATGTTCCGTAAAACCCACTTGAATACATTTTGAATACATTTTCTTTTTTTACTGAAAAAACCCGTACTCGAAAAAAAAATCATAAAGATTCTATTTTCGAGCGCGGGTTTTTCTGGTCCAAGTGTATCTTGTCTTTACCACGAATTCTTTTCCTTGGTTAACAATAATTGTAGTTTTGCCAATATCTGCGGGCTCTTTAATTTTCTTTCTTCCTCATAGAGGAAATAAGCTAATTAGGTGGTATACCATTTCTATATCCACCTTAGAACTACTTCTAATGACCTATGTATTTTGTTATCATTTCCAATTGGACGATCCATTAATCCAGCTGGCGGAAGATTATAAATGGATCAATTTTTTTGATTTTTACTGGAGATTGGGAATAGATGGACTTTCTATAGGACCTATTTTACTGACAGGATTTATAACAACTTTAGCTACTTTAGCGGCTTGGCCAGTTACTCGGGATTCCCGACTATTCCATTTCCTGATGTTAGCAATGTACAGTGGTCAAATAGGATCATTTTCTTCTCGAGACCTTTTACTTTTTTTCATCATGTGGGAGTTAGAATTAATTCCTGTTTATCTACTTCTATCTATGTGGGGGGGAAAGAAACGCCTGTATTCAGCTACAAAGTTTATTTTGTACACTGCGGGAGGTTCCATTTTTCTATTAGTAGGGGTTTTGGGTATCGGTTTATATGGTTCTAATGACCCAACATTCAATTTTGAAACATTAGCTAATCAATCGTATCCTCTCGCACTGGAAATAATATTCTATATTGGATTTCTTATTGCTTTTGCTGTCAAATCACCGATTATACCCTTACATACATGGTTACCAGACACCCATGGGGAGGCACATTATAGTACTTGTATGCTTCTAGCCGGAATCTTATTAAAAATGGGAGCATATGGATTAGTTCGGATCAATATGGAATTATTACCCCATGCTCATTCTATATTTTCTCCCTGGTTGATGATAGTAGGCACAATGCAAATAATTTATGCAGCTTCAACATCTCTTGGTCAACGTAATTTAAAAAAAAGAATAGCCAATTCCTCTGTATCTCATATGGGTTTCATAATTATAGGAATTGGCTCTATAACCGATACGGGACTCAACGGAGCCTTTTTACAAATAATATCTCATGGATTTATTGGCGCTGCACTTTTTTTCTTGGCAGGAACGAGTTATGATAGAATACGTCTTGTTTATCTCGACGAAATGGGCGGAATGGCTCTTCCAATTCCAAAAATGTTTACGATGTTCAGTATCTTATCGATGGCTTCTCTTGCATTACCGGGCATGAGTGGTTTTGTTGCAGAATTGATAGTCTTTTTTGGAATAATTAGTAGTCAAAAATCTTTTTTAATGCCAAAAATATTCATTCTTTTTGTAATGGCAAGTGGAATGATATTAACTCCTATTTATTTATTATCTATGTCATGTCAAATGTTCTACGGATACAAGCTATTTAATGCTCCAAACTCCTATTTTTTTGATTCTGGACCAAGAGAGTTATTTGTTTCGATCTCTATCTTTCTACCCGTAATAGGTATTGGTATTTATCCGGATTTCGTTTTCTCACTATCGGGTGAGAAAGTCGAAGCTATTCTAGCTAATTATTTTTATAGATAGGTTTTATGAAAAAAGAAATTCTAGTATCTTTAAAATGATTTTGCAAACGATTTTTCAAATCATTTGCAAAATCAAAAGGATTCCCTTTACAATCCAAAAAAGAAATTCTATTCTAGTATTTTTCTTTTTTTTCTAATGATTTTCAAGATTCCCCTTAGAATCAAAAAAAGAAATTCTAGTATTTTTTTGAAAACCATTTGAAAAGTAAGGGGTGAAAAAAAATCATTTTTTTTCTTAGGGTCATATTCAGCTTTAATAATGGAATAAAATAAGGCGAAAGGCCTCTGTGAGAACCTTTTGAATCACTCCGCTACTTGTACTTGATTCAAAAGATTCTTTTCTTAGCGGTTAAAATGAAGTTTTCTTATGTTATGTATATAGCATGCTGTCCTATGTTTGTATTTGTTATGCTTTTTCATTCAATTTCTTATGTTATGTATTTTTTCATTCAATTCGATGTTAATCGAAATGAACCATAGCTATGTAAACCTATTCCTAATAGATTGACCCCAAAATAGCATATCCAAATTATAAGAAAGCCCGCGGAAGCCACAATTGCAGAATTTACACCTTCCAAATTTGGATTTGTTCGGGTATGTAAATAAATCGCGAATATGGTCCAAGTAATAAATGCCCAAGTTTCCTTGGGATCCCAATTCCAATATGATCCCCATGCCTCATTAGCCCATACTGCTCCCGAAAGAATCCCTATGGTTAAAAAGAGAAACCCGAGACTAATAATACGATAACTCCAATAATCCAATTGTTGAACCAATTGATACCTGTAATAATTTCGAGAATAAATAAAATAAGTGTTTAGTAAAACATTCTTTCTCTCATTCAGGTATTTCATTTCCCCAAAGGAAAATGCCGTATTTAATAAAATATTGCTTTTGCTAAAAATCGTTATGACTTTTCGAAATGTAATGACTAGAAGGGCTACTGATAATAATGATCCACATAAAAGAGCTGCATAGCTGAATACCATCATACTTACGTGCATCATTAACCACTGGGATTGGAGAGCAGGTACTAATAGTGCGGATTGATGCATTTTGGTTAAAAGACCCGAAGTAACAAAGCCTTGGGTAAAAATAGCACTTGATGCGGTTATTGCACTTAAAGCATTTTTATGCTTTTTAAAATGAAAATAGGAAACCATATGAATAACGGAGAAACTCCATGAAAGAAAGATTAATGATTCATATAAATTACTTAAAGGAAAATTCCCCGAATAAATCCAACGAGTGACTAATAATCCTGTTATACAGAAAAGGGTAGCTATCATACCCCTTTCTGATGAATCATATAGTCCTACAACTTCATCGACTAATAAAGTTAAAAAATGAATTGTAATTACAATTGAAACGACCGAAAAGGATATATGAGTTAATATATGTTCTAAAATTGAAAAAATCATAAAATAAAGATTATGAAAAAAGGAGAAGGTTTCTCGATTATTATTATATGAAATGGAAATTTGGAATTTTTTATTTATTATAGTACTTATATTATACCTTTTTTATAAGACGCTATGCCACTACTCGGACTCGAACCGAGATGCTCTAGCACTGCTTCCTAAGAATAGCGTGTCTACCGATTTTATAAGACGCTATGCCGCTACTCGGACTCGAACCGAGATGCTCTAGCACTGCTTCCTAAGAGCAGCGTGTCTACCAATTTCACCATAGCGGCTTGCTCAAAATAATAATAACTCATGTTTTATTCATATTCAACCGTCGAGATTGAATGAAGGGGTCAATCCAATGCAATATTGATTTTGTAGGAAGCTTTCAAATTGATGAATAAAAACTCGTTTAATTTCATTTCAATAGAAGTTGGAGGGTTAAAAAAAGAATCTTTATTATCCTTTTATTTTATTTAATTAATAATTTCTAGTTTCTAAAGTAAAGTAACAAGAACGGAAGTTTTGTAGTTCCTGTTTTACTAAAATCGAACTTTTTCGTTCTAACTAAACTAAATAGTTGTGACTTCCATTCATGAATAGAGCTCAAAACAAAATGTTCTTTATCATTTCCATTTGTTAATAATTCATTTTATTTACATATAATATGATTTTGATGAATGAATCACTGAATAAAAAAGATGGTTTTGAGTCTCACAATTTAAACATGGCATCTACAGATTTCAAAGGATTTCAAAAAATTTATGTAATTTGCATAGCTTTGGATTGTCGTAAACATGTCTAATGTAAAAAAGTTTTGATTCCTATCATAATAGGGCCATCCTTTAAAAAATGATTTCTAATTTAGAATTCGAAAAAAATGACTTGCTTCATCTTCCCATACAAACATAGGATTTTTTTATCACTTTAAATTAAATTGAGGCATTATTTGTGTATCCACTAAATAGGAAAAGGTCTCTTTCCCAATTGGGTTTATGGGAAGGATATAGAGTAATTCAGAGTAATACTACTTCAGATTCAGAAAGTTACAAAATGAAAATTTCATCAATTAGTTTCAAGAACCCATTGATTTTGACTAAACTAAGGATCTTATATATATATATCTTCTGCTATAATAATAATAAATACTATATAGATAATAAATACGATATAGAAAATATAGAAAATAGAAATAAAACACTAACAAGTTATTATAACACACAAATAGGCAAATTAATAATATATAATACACAAATAGGAATAGGCGATGGGGAAATAAGAATCCCCCACCCCGAAAAAACAAGAAAAGATGAACTCAACTAATTATTCTTAAATATTAAAACAAAAAGTAGTAAATTACTAAAAAAAAAAAAAAAATCAAGACATAAAATAAATAGAATAAGAGATAAGACGAAATCCGACTTCCCCCTATCGATTTTATACTTTCTCCTACTAAAAAACTAGTAATGCCTAACCCATTTATAATTCCATCAATTGCTTGCCTATCAAAAAAATGAGTTAGTTCAGATAATCCTCTTATACCTTTTCTTAAGTACATGGCATAAAAAGTATCTAAATAAGCACGATTATATGACCAATCATATAAAAAATTGATTATTTTGTCCAAAATTCTTCTATTAGGTCCCCTTTTCACAAATGAATTAAATAAGTTCAAATTTTGTAAAGATGAATAAAAAGGCTTATATAAAAGAGATGCTGTAAATATTCCAAAAAAAGCTATACTAACTGAAAAAGTTGCACTTGTGAAAAATTTATACCAATCCACGGAATCTTTAGAATTTTGATGTAAAAGATTAATAGATGGAGTTAACAATTTAGATAATATATCTAAATGAATTTCTTGTTGATTGAAAGGAATTCCTATAACTCCAACAAAGAGAGTAAATAAAACCAATACAAAGATAGGAAATAGCATAGTATTATCCGATTCATGCGGATAAGAAAAAGACTTTTTAGCCTGAAAATTAGTAATAGTAAGAAGAGCCCCGTTTTTTACCTTACTCCCCATTCTATATGGCTTCTTCCAAAACAAAGAGGTCTCTTGGTTATTGTTGGTTGTTAATAAATAGAATAAAGGAAAATTGATGTTAATCATTTTTTCCTCCTCTTTACCCCATAATTTTATTGAATAAAATGAGCTACTTTTTTTTCCACTGTAATTTTGAAAATAAATACTCAAATGTCCCTCAAAAGTAAGTAAATAGATTCGAAACATATAAAATGCTGTTAATCCAGCTGTGGACCAAGCTATTAATGCAAAAAGTGACGAATACACCCAACTATCATTCATAATTTCATCTTTTGACCAAAAACAGGCAAGGGGGGGAATACCACAAAGAGAAAGCGTTCCCATTAAAAAAGCAGTTTTTGTAATTGGCACATGCTTTCTTAAACCGCCCATAAAAGCAAGATTCTGACTTTTATATGGAGAATATCCAACAATAGCTTCCATTGAATGAATAATGGATCCAGATCCTAAAAACAACAATGCTTTCGAATAAGCATGAGTAATCAAATGAAATAAAGCGGCTCGATAAGATCCCATGCCCAAAGCCAACATCATATAACCCAATTGAGACATTGTAGAATAGGCTAAACCTCTCTTAATATCTTTTTGAGCAAGAGCTAAAGTCGCCCCTAAAAACACTGTTACTATACCTATTAAAGATATTAGATTCATTATGGAAGGTATGAATATAAAAAGAGGAAGAAGGCGGGCTACAAGAAAAATTCCTGCCGCTACCATAGTAGCAGCATGTATAAGAGCCGAAATAGGGGTAGGCCCCTCCATAGCATCAGGTAACCATATATGAAGGGGGAATTGCGCGGATTTAGCAACTGCGCCACAAAATAAAAGAAAGGAACATAAAGTAAGAAATAAGAAATGACCCTGATTATTAGAAATCAAGATCAAGTTATTGAATAGTTCCAACAAATCTTGGAATTCGAAACTGCCTCTTATCCAATAAAGACCCAAGATTCCTAATAATAATCCAAAATCGCCTACACGATTACTTACAAATGCTTTTTGACAAGCATTTGCTGCACGGGGTCGTGTGAACCAAAAACCTATTAATAGATAAGAACACATTCCAACCAATTCCCAAAAAATATAAATTTGTATGAAATTAGAACTAGTAACTAATCCCAACATTGAAGTATTGAACAAACTCAGATAAGCAAAAAATCTCAAATAGCCTTGATCATGAGACATATAATTGTCACTATAAATAAGAACTAAAATTCCAACAGTAGTGATTAAGATTAACATAATCGAAGTAAGTGAATCAAGAAAGCAGCCTAACTCGAAAGATAAATCATTATTGATGGACCAGGACCAGACATATTGATATGTAGAATTTCTATTTATTTGTTGAAGAGATAGATCGACCGAAAAAATCATAACTATACTTAATAATAAAATACTCGGAAAAGCCCACATACGCCGAAGATTTTTTGTTGCCGTCGGAAAAAGCAAAAGTCCCACGCCTATTGAAATAGGAATTGTAAGTGGAACAAAAGGTACGATCCATGAATATTTATATGTATGCTCCATAAAAACTTTTTTTCTTAATGAATCTTTTCATTTTCTTTCTGATTCACCGGCTCTTATCTATTATTCTTAATAAAGGGAGCAAAAAAAGAAAAAAAAATCAAGATATTGCAAGGTTAAATAGAATTTTCTCTTTTTAATTATTCTCAATCTTTCTCAACTATTTCTAATTAAAAACAAAGTATTCAAATCCTATAAAAAAAGGTGGTCATATCTTTTGACCACTTTACTAGTGAAAAAAAGAAATTACTTTGTTTTTCGTTTTTAGTAAGTAAGATTGTTATGAATATATAAATTATTACATATTTTATTATTATATTATGTCTTACAATAATTTTTATACTATATATAGATCAAGAATAAAGAATTACACCACAAAACAAAGTACTTTATTTTGATATGAATCATAGGTTGACACTAGTGACTCAACTCAATAAAATAAAAAAAAACTACTTAGTTTCCATTTATACTCATTTTATTAACGAGTTCATTTGCATTTTTTATTGCAGAACTAATTTAATTGATTGTCGTCTATTACAATAAATGAGATTTATGTTTATCTTTTAGAAAAAATTCTTCAAGATCCCTCTTTCCATTTTTTTCCATATAATTAATTAAAATTAAACTAAAAAATGAGTAAAAAATAAAATCTATTTTTATAGTCTAATCAAAAAATATCTAAAAATATATAAAAATATAGAGGAAATGAAATGAAAAAAAATACATAAATACTGAAATAAAGAAAAAAAGGTAGATCATTTTTCAAAATGTCTTTCACATACTACTATAGCACTAAAGAACTTTTTTTTTTCTAATGGCAGTTCCAAAAAAGCGTACTTCTAGAGCAAAAAAGCTTATTCGTAAAAATCTTTGGAAAAATAAGGCCTATTGGGCAGCGTTAAAAGCTTTTTCATTCGCAAAATCTGTTTCTATGGGTAATTCAAAAAGTTTTTCTTTCTACGGGGAGGGGGATTCAAAAGGTTTTCTTTCTACGGAAAAAAATAACAAAACATTGGAATAATCTGAGTCAGCTTTACTCAAAAATTGAGTGAATTACTTGATGTTTTTGACTAATGATTTTGGCTACTGATTTTGAATAAAATCTAATTCTAATAAAAAAAAATTAGAATAAAAATTAGAATAATAATATAGTAATTTACTACTTTTTGTTTTAATATTTAAGAATAATTAGTTGAGTTCATCTTTTCTTGTTTTTTCGGGGTGGGGGATTCTTATTTCCCCATCGCCTATTCCTATTTGTGTATTATATATTATTAATTTGCCTATTTGTGTGTTATAATAACTTGTTAGTGTTTTATTTCTATTTTCTATATTTTCTATATCGTATTTATTATCTATATAGTATTTATTATTATTATAGCAGAAGATATATATATATAAGATCCTTAGTTTAGTCAAAATCAATGGGTTCTTGAAACTAATTGATGAAATTTTCATTTTGTAACTTTCTGAATCTGAAGTAGTATTACTCTGAATTACTCTATATCCTTCCCATAAACCCAATTGGGAAAGAGACCTTTTCCTATTTAGTGGATACACAAATAATGCCTCAATTTAATTTAAAGTGATAAAAAAATCCTATGTTTGTATGGGAAGATGAAGCAAGTCATTTTTTTCGAATTCTAAATTAGAAATCATTTTTTAAAGGATGGCCCTATTATGATAGGAATCAAAACTTTTTTACATTAGACATGTTTACGACAATCCAAAGCTATGCAAATTACATAAATTTTTTGAAATCCTTTGAAATCTGTAGATGCCATGTTTAAATTGTGAGACTCAAAACCATCTTTTTTATTCAGTGATTCATTCATCAAAATCATATTATATGTAAATAAAATGAATTATTAACAAATGGAAATGATAAAGAACATTTTGTTTTGAGCTCTATTCATGAATGGAAGTCACAACTATTTAGTTTAGTTAGAACGAAAAAGTTCGATTTTAGTAAAACAGGAACTACAAAACTTCCGTTCTTGTTACTTTACTTTAGAAACTAGAAATTATTAATTAAATAAAATAAAAGGATAATAAAGATTCTTTTTTTAACCCTCCAACTTCTATTGAAATGAAATTAAACGAGTTTTTATTCATCAATTTGAAAGCTTCCTACAAAATCAATATTGCATTGGATTGACCCCTTCATTCAATCTCGACGGTTGAATATGAATAAAACATGAGTTATTATTATTTTGAGCAAGCCGCTATGGTGAAATTGGTAGACACGCTGCTCTTAGGAAGCAGTGCTAGAGCATCTCGGTTCGAGTCCGAGTAGCGGCATAGCGTCTTATAAAATCGGTAGACACGCTATTCTTAGGAAGCAGTGCTAGAGCATCTCGGTTCGAGTCCGAGTAGTGGCATAGCGTCTTATAAAAAAGGTATAATATAAGTACTATAATAAATAAAAAATTCCAAATTTCCATTTCATATAATAATAATCGAGAAACCTTCTCCTTTTTTCATAATCTTTATTTTATGATTTTTTCAATTTTAGAACATATATTAACTCATATATCCTTTTCGGTCGTTTCAATTGTAATTACAATTCATTTTTTAACTTTATTAGTCGATGAAGTTGTAGGACTATATGATTCATCAGAAAGGGGTATGATAGCTACCCTTTTCTGTATAACAGGATTATTAGTCACTCGTTGGATTTATTCGGGGAATTTTCCTTTAAGTAATTTATATGAATCATTAATCTTTCTTTCATGGAGTTTCTCCGTTATTCATATGGTTTCCTATTTTCATTTTAAAAAGCATAAAAATGCTTTAAGTGCAATAACCGCATCAAGTGCTATTTTTACCCAAGGCTTTGTTACTTCGGGTCTTTTAACCAAAATGCATCAATCCGCACTATTAGTACCTGCTCTCCAATCCCAGTGGTTAATGATGCACGTAAGTATGATGGTATTCAGCTATGCAGCTCTTTTATGTGGATCATTATTATCAGTAGCCCTTCTAGTCATTACATTTCGAAAAGTCATAACGATTTTTAGCAAAAGCAATATTTTATTAAATACGGCATTTTCCTTTGGGGAAATGAAATACCTGAATGAGAGAAAGAATGTTTTACTAAACACTTATTTTATTTATTCTCGAAATTATTACAGGTATCAATTGGTTCAACAATTGGATTATTGGAGTTATCGTATTATTAGTCTCGGGTTTCTCTTTTTAACCATAGGGATTCTTTCGGGAGCAGTATGGGCTAATGAGGCATGGGGATCATATTGGAATTGGGATCCCAAGGAAACTTGGGCATTTATTACTTGGACCATATTCGCGATTTATTTACATACCCGAACAAATCCAAATTTGGAAGGTGTAAATTCTGCAATTGTGGCTTCCGCGGGCTTTCTTATAATTTGGATATGCTATTTTGGGGTCAATCTATTAGGAATAGGTTTACATAGCTATGGTTCATTTCGATTAACATCGAATTGAATGAAAAAATACATAACATAAGAAATTGAATGAAAAAGCATAACAAATACAAACATAGGACAGCATGCTATATACATAACATAAGAAAACTTCATTTTAACCGCTAAGAAAAGAATCTTTTGAATCAAGTACAAGTAGCGGAGTGATTCAAAAGGTTCTCACAGAGGCCTTTCGCCTTATTTTATTCCATTATTAAAGCTGAATATGACCCTAAGAAAAAAAATGATTTTTTTTCACCCCTTACTTTTCAAATGGTTTTCAAAAAAATACTAGAATTTCTTTTTTTGATTCTAAGGGGAATCTTGAAAATCATTAGAAAAAAAAGAAAAATACTAGAATAGAATTTCTTTTTTGGATTGTAAAGGGAATCCTTTTGATTTTGCAAATGATTTGAAAAATCGTTTGCAAAATCATTTTAAAGATACTAGAATTTCTTTTTTCATAAAACCTATCTATAAAAATAATTAGCTAGAATAGCTTCGACTTTCTCACCCGATAGTGAGAAAACGAAATCCGGATAAATACCAATACCTATTACGGGTAGAAAGATAGAGATCGAAACAAATAACTCTCTTGGTCCAGAATCAAAAAAATAGGAGTTTGGAGCATTAAATAGCTTGTATCCGTAGAACATTTGACATGACATAGATAATAAATAAATAGGAGTTAATATCATTCCACTTGCCATTACAAAAAGAATGAATATTTTTGGCATTAAAAAAGATTTTTGACTACTAATTATTCCAAAAAAGACTATCAATTCTGCAACAAAACCACTCATGCCCGGTAATGCAAGAGAAGCCATCGATAAGATACTGAACATCGTAAACATTTTTGGAATTGGAAGAGCCATTCCGCCCATTTCGTCGAGATAAACAAGACGTATTCTATCATAACTCGTTCCTGCCAAGAAAAAAAGTGCAGCGCCAATAAATCCATGAGATATTATTTGTAAAAAGGCTCCGTTGAGTCCCGTATCGGTTATAGAGCCAATTCCTATAATTATGAAACCCATATGAGATACAGAGGAATTGGCTATTCTTTTTTTTAAATTACGTTGACCAAGAGATGTTGAAGCTGCATAAATTATTTGCATTGTGCCTACTATCATCAACCAGGGAGAAAATATAGAATGAGCATGGGGTAATAATTCCATATTGATCCGAACTAATCCATATGCTCCCATTTTTAATAAGATTCCGGCTAGAAGCATACAAGTACTATAATGTGCCTCCCCATGGGTGTCTGGTAACCATGTATGTAAGGGTATAATCGGTGATTTGACAGCAAAAGCAATAAGAAATCCAATATAGAATATTATTTCCAGTGCGAGAGGATACGATTGATTAGCTAATGTTTCAAAATTGAATGTTGGGTCATTAGAACCATATAAACCGATACCCAAAACCCCTACTAATAGAAAAATGGAACCTCCCGCAGTGTACAAAATAAACTTTGTAGCTGAATACAGGCGTTTCTTTCCCCCCCACATAGATAGAAGTAGATAAACAGGAATTAATTCTAACTCCCACATGATGAAAAAAAGTAAAAGGTCTCGAGAAGAAAATGATCCTATTTGACCACTGTACATTGCTAACATCAGGAAATGGAATAGTCGGGAATCCCGAGTAACTGGCCAAGCCGCTAAAGTAGCTAAAGTTGTTATAAATCCTGTCAGTAAAATAGGTCCTATAGAAAGTCCATCTATTCCCAATCTCCAGTAAAAATCAAAAAAATTGATCCATTTATAATCTTCCGCCAGCTGGATTAATGGATCGTCCAATTGGAAATGATAACAAAATACATAGGTCATTAGAAGTAGTTCTAAGGTGGATATAGAAATGGTATACCACCTAATTAGCTTATTTCCTCTATGAGGAAGAAAGAAAATTAAAGAGCCCGCAGATATTGGCAAAACTACAATTATTGTTAACCAAGGAAAAGAATTCGTGGTAAAGACAAGATACACTTGGACCAGAAAAACCCGCGCTCGAAAATAGAATCTTTATGATTTTTTTTTCGAGTACGGGTTTTTTCAGTAAAAAAAGAAAATGTATTCAAAATGTATTCAAGTGGGTTTTACGGAACATATCAATAAGCTAGACCCATACTTCGAGTTGTTTCATGCCATAAATAAACTCGAACACTCAAGAAATCCGTTGGACAGGCAGATTCACATCTCTTACAACCAACACAATCTTCTGTTCTTGGGGCGGAAGCAATTTGTTTAGCTTTGCATCCATCCCAAGGTATCATTTCTAACACATCGGTGGGGCACGCTCGGACACATTGGGTACACCCTATGCATGTATCATAAATTTTTACTGAATGTGACATGGGATCTATGAATTTTTGAACGTTATCAAATTTCGATCTAGTAAACTTGTAAATGAATCATATATTTAAACGCCAGATGAATCAACGATTTACCAGAAATTTTCTAATCAATTGACTTCTGGATCAGCTCATGAGAAGTGGCTAAGATACTTTGATTTCTTACGTTTTCATAAATAGAATCTAGATTCTACCATATTCTACATGCTAATTCAAAGTGGTGGATATTCTAATTTTGATTATTATTCCTACTTATTCAATAAAGTCGATTGATTGATACGCGTTGATTTTCTGTTACGATAAATTGACGAAACAATAGCCAATCCAATAGCTGCTTCAGCGGCTGCAATAGCTATAACAAAAATTGAGAAAATATCTCCCTTTAACTGGCGACTATCAAAAAAATCAGAAAATGTTACAAAATTGATATTAACTGCATTCAATATAAGTTCAAGACACATAAGAGCCCTAACCATGTTTCGACTCGTGATTAATCCATAAATACCGATAGAAAATAAATAGGCACTCAAAACAAGTACATGTTCGAGCATCATTGACCAACTCCTTATCAATGTCGGTTCATTTCAATATGAACAATAATTCAACAGATTCGAGATTGACTAGAATAGAACAAGTACGGAACAAAAGAATGTATTGAAAATAGATCAAATAAAAGAATCTCCCTTTTAGACATGAACAGTATTCAAATAGAATTTTTGTGAAATAGGTGGGATAACATAGAAGAAAGTGAAATTTTGATTGTTTGCTGTTGCTAGTTATAATGATTTATTACTGACGAGCCACAGCAATTGCGCCTATCAAACCAACTAAAAGAATTATTGAAATCAGTTCAAATGGAAGAAAAAAATCTGTTGATAAATGAATTCCAATTTGTTGACTATTACTTATCAAATCTTGTTCTATAAGTTGGTTTGATCTTGTAGTCCAAATAATCCCGTACCATGACGTATCGAAAATGGTAGTAATTAGCGAAAGAAGAATACTTGTACAAACCAGTGAAGTAACCCCATCCCCAACGATCGACAGATTCAAATCCTTGTAATATTCTGAACCATTCATGAACATGACAGCAAATATGATTAAAACATTTATGGCTCCTACATAAATAAGGAGCTGGGCAGCGGCTACAAAATGAGAATTTGAAAGAATATAGAATAAGGATATACAAACAAGAACCAATCCCAACGAAAAGGCAGAATAAATTGGATTGGTAAGTAATACTACTCCCAGTCCCCCTAATATAAGACCCGATCCCAGTAAAACTATAAGAAAATCGTGTATTGGTCCAGGCAAATCCATTATATGTAAAATAGGAGATAAATTGAAATGCTTTTCATGATCTTATTGACCCGACCGGGAAAAAAAGAAAGGTTTTTTTGATTTTCATTTTATGATAGGTTCCTAATAATTACGACTCTATTGATCGATTTTTAATAAAAAAGTCGAAATTCTCATCAACCAATGAATTTCTAGTTGAATTTTTCATTATTGGCCAAACAAAGAGAAAGACCTTATCTCATTCTTTTAATTGAAACCAAAACTGAACCTTAAGAATTGGTAATTTCTCTTTATTTAATAGAATAGGGCGGTTACCTACTCAGTTTTTCTTTGAGGCGAATTCCAAATTGTTCGAATTGTATAATCATCAATTACTGATATTGGTAAACGGCCCAAAGCAATTTGATTATAATTCAACTCGTGACGGTCGTAAGTAGAAAGTTCATATTCTTCAGTCATCGATAAACAATTTGTTGGACAATACTCAACACAGTTACCACAAAATATACAAATTCCGAAATCAATACTGTAATTAAGTAATCGTTTTTTTCGAATATCAGTTTCAAATTTCCAATCAACAACAGGCAGATCTATAGGACATACACGAACACATACTTCACAAGCAATACATTTATCAAATTCGAAATGGATTCGGCCGCGGAAACGCTCCAATGTGATTAATTTTTCATAAGGATATTGAATAGTTACAGGCAAACGATTTGCGTGGGATAAGGTAATCATGAAACTTTGACCAATGTACCTTGCTGCTCGTACTGTTTGTTGACCATAATTCATGAACCCAGTTACCATAGGGAACATATCAGGAATCTATATGAATAGTTTTATCTTCGTTTCTTTCTCTTGTTTGAACTTGAACCAAGTCTATTATATTCGTTTGTTATTTACAGTGAAAAAAGTTGAAAAGAGGTTGTTAATAATAGATTACCGAGAGAAATTGGTAAAAGAAATTTCCATCCAAGATTTAAAAGTTGGTCCATTCTTAACCTAGGTAAAGTCCATCTTGTTGTGATAGAAATAAACAAGAACAAATAAGTTTTAGCTAATGTAATAAAGATACCAATTGTAGTTCCAAAAATTTCATCCACTTTATTTATTTCAAATAGCTCAGGAACAAATATGTATGGAATGGAAATATTCCAACCACCCAAGTAAAGAACCGTTACAAATAACGAAGAAAGTAATAGATTTAGATAGGAAGCAACATAAAATAAACCAAATTTAATACCCGAATATTCGGTTTGATAACCTGCTACTAATTCTTCCTCCGCTTCTGGTAAATCAAAGGGTAATCTCTCGCATTCGGCTAGGGCAGAAATTAGAAAAACGATAAATCCTATAGGCTGACGCCACAAATTCCATCCCCAAAAACCATATTTTGACTGCGCCTCAACTATATCAACTGTACTTGAACTGTTAGATAATCATAGTCGGTGATAACATCACTGTTCCCACCGCTATTCCAGAACCGTACATGAGGTTTTCGCCTCATACGGCTCCTCGTGGGTCAAAAAGAAATCTAAGGACCAGATCAGTATTATTTACTATTTAGCTTGCTATGGTTGTAGAATAGAAAGAGTCAAAATCTATTTGAGGGTCCAAAATTATACCAATGGAATTCCGTCTGCTATACTCTAAAATAATAATAAATAAAGGCGCTTCCGAATTGATCTCACCCGTTAATAATTTGACTTTGTTGAGTAATAACTTAATCTTTAAATAAAAAACTCCTTGCAGAAATATCAATAAATAGTTTATTTCAACCCATCATTTTCGATTACGAAAAGGAATTAGACGCTCCATTAGCTAATGAATCATGAGACAAATTAGATCTCTCTAAATCTATGCTAAATATATGAAAAAGACGGAATAAAAAAGATTTCTTTTTCTCTTGTTTGTTTTTCGTTCCTATTCTTCTTTCTTATAAAACCGATATAAGAGAAGGGGGCTAAAACTAAAATAAAAAATAAAGGATTATTTCGTTCCTGATAGTCATTGCTTTAATGGGTGGATAGGAGCATACTCTGGATCGGAATCGCGGGAAGTACTGCCTTATCATTTCTACCAATTTAAAGCCCCAATTAGTATTCTTGTTATGTTATGCAGAAATATCTTTTTAGAAAATTTCCATAATCTCCATTACCAATCCTTTGTGCATTTTTGTGTTCCTAATCATCCACTCATTTTTTTGTTCAATCGCCCGTTTCGTTTGATAATACATGTATGGTAGGTAATTCATACAAAGGATAGTGAAAAGGCCATACGGTTGATCTTTTGATTTTGAGCCCGCTTCAAGTTGGGTTGTCTAAAAAACCAGTCTTGGGGTAAAGGACCTCTTCCGCTTATGTTTATTTCCACTTAACTCTTGTCTTGTACATAGGAAATGAGACTCTATTTTTTTTACTGCAAATTGATAAGCTGCTTTCTTTCACTCATATATAACTATCCAATTTACTTTATCAACCAAAAGGATAATAAATAATATCTATTCAATTCGTTCAACTTGTTTTCTAGAGCGAAAGAAAAGAATGAATAGGGAAAAGAAAGAAAAGTTTGTATTTCAACGAATCGCACGTAGAGATATTGATAAAACACATAAAGTTAATGGTATTTCATAACTAATCGATTGAGCAGCAGCTCGTAAACCACCTAAAAAGGAATATTTATTATTTGATCCGTATCCTGACATAAGAAGGCCAACAGGGGCAATACTTGAAATGGCAATCCATAAAAAAATACCGATATTGAGATCAGCTAAAACAAGTTGATAGCTAAAAGGAATTACTAAAAAACTTAGTAAAATTGATATGACTGCTATAGATGGTCCAATACTGAATAAACGGGTATTTCCTCTAGCTGGAAAAAGATTCTCTTTGAAAAGCAGTTTTGTCCCATCTGCTAAAGCTTGAAGAATTCCCAAAGGACCGGCGTATTCAGGCCCAATACGTTGTTGTATTCCTGCGGATATCTTTCTTTCTAACCATACAATTACCAGTACGCCTATTGTGATCCCCAATACAAGAGTCAAAATAGGGACAAAGATCCATACGATTCCATAGACCTCTTTGAAAAATTCCAATCTGGAAAAAGAATTAATATCTTGTACTTCTATTTCTGTTGTATAAACTCTCATTTCAACGATCAACTTCTCCCATAATGATATCTATGCTACCTAGTATCGTCATAATATCAGCCAATTTCATTCCTTTAACTAACTGAGGAAGAATTTGCAAATTGATAAAACCCGGCGGGCGAATTTTCCATCTCCAAGGAAAACAACTTTTGTCCCCTATTAGAAAAATTCCCAATTCTCCCTTTGGGGCTTCAACTCTCACATAAAGTTCTTGCTTCGGCAATTCAAATGTGGGAGAAGGTTTTTTACTAATGAATCGATATTCAAAATCATTCCATTCTGGATCCCTTTCTCTATCAAAGCATCGGATTTCTAAATTCTCATAGGGACCCCCTGGAATTCCTTCCAGGGCCTGTTGAATTATTTTTATGGATTCCGTCATTTCACTGATTCGGACTAAATAACGAGCTAATGAGTCTCCTTCTTTTTGCCACTGGATTTCCCAATCAAATTCGTCGTAACACTCATAATGATCAACTTTACGAAGATCCCATTGTATTCCAGATGCTCGTAGCATCGGTCCGGATAAACCCCAATTTATTGCTTCTTCTCCACTAATAATGCCTACTCCTTCAACTCGTTCTAAAAAAATGGGATTTCGCGTAATAAGCTTTTGATATTCAACAACTCCTGTTAAAAAATAATCGCAGAAATCCAAACATTTATCTATCCAGCCATAAGGCAGATCGGCTGCTATTCCTCCGATACGAAAATAATTATGCATCATTCTCATCCCGGTCGCAGCTTCGAATAGATCATATACTAATTCTCTTTCTCGGAAAATATAGAAAAAAGGGGTCTGTGCGCCAATATCCGCCATAAAAGGTCCAAGCCATAACAGATGAGAAGCTAGACGACTTAACTCCAACATAATGACTCTGATATAGCTCGCTCTTTTAGGCACTTGAATATTTCCCAATTGTTCTGGTCCATTTACGGTTATTGCTTCTGTGAACATAGTAGCTAAATAATCCCAACGTGTTACATAAGGTAAAAATTGTATAATTGTTCGGTTTTCCGCAATTTTTTCCATTCCTCTGTGTAAATAACCTAATATTGGTTCGCAGTCAACAACATTTTCACCGTCTAGGGTAACGATGAGACGAAGAACACCGTGCATTGATGGGTGGTGAGGTCCCATATTGACTATCATAAAGTCTGTTTCTGTAGCTGGTCTATTCATAAGTTTTTCCTCGATTCATTCTTACATGAATTGCTGAAAACGAAAAGAAGTTTATCAAAATTCTCAAGATCCAATAAATGAAAAAACTAAGTCAAAATTTTCAAATTAATGATTTTTTGACTCCCGAATATCCAACTCACTAATTAATTCTTTATAGCGTACTCGATTTTTCTTTGATAAGTAAGACAGCAGCCGTTGACGTTTTCCCAGAATTTTTCGTAGACCTCTCTGAGATGAATAGTCTTTTCTGTGCAATTCAAAATGGGAAGTAAGTCTTCGTATCTTATTGGTGAAACAGATTATTTGAAATTCAACAGACCCCCGCTTTTCTTCTTTTTTTTCTTGAAAAATAACTGAGATGAATGAATTTTTTACCATAAAACAAAATCTTATCCCCTTTTATAATTGATCATTTTTTGATGTGAATTTTATTGATTAGTAATAATAATATTAGTCATTTTGATATACAGAAGGACCTTAAGTTCATTATAAACTTCCTACTTTTTTTATAAAAAAAATGAATGAATAAAATCTTCTTATCTTTTTTTTGTATTCCTATACAAATAAAATAAGAAGATTTTATTCATTCATTTATAGATCTAATTGATAATATGTATGTCATTAAATTAGTATCCTCTTTCAAGATGGAATGTAAGACAATCCTCGCGTCTATCTATTTGTTTTCATATAGCCGACATATTACCTAATAATATATGTATATATGGCAAAATTAATGTAAATGGACTTGTAACTACCAAATTGTCAACCGTGGTGGATACATATGTATCCTGAGGATACTGAAACGACTGCCATTATTAGTATTAAACCAATATCGATTCATACAAGCTAAATCTTCTAGTCGATAATTGGGCCAAAGAAAGAACTTCATTTTAATTAGTTTCTTTTTCTCGATACCGAGATATTTGCCTCTATTTAAAACTTGACCACAGTTTTTTACCTGATTGCAAAATACTGGATTTCTATGTAGATCATTTATCTCGCTTTTTTTTAAAAAATATAGAATTCGCAATTCTCTACGGCCTTTAGGGGATAAAATAGTTTCAGGAACAAAGAAATCATAATGATTTTTGTCTCTATTTTTAGTCATTTTTTGATGTCTTAAAATGGATTCATCAATTTGATTCTTATCAACATATTCTAGATATTGTGGATTCCTTTGGTATTTATTCTTATGAACCAAAAAAATACCTATGGTTTGATATAGAATCAATTGTCCATCGTTTTTTATAGACAGATAAGCCGGTTCGAGAATCAATACCCCGCCTGTACTTAATTCTTTAAGAGTGCGCCTATTTATAGTCCAAATATCCACAGTCAGTGCTCCCCGTTTAAGATAGGATATAGCAACGTTCTTTGGATTTCTCAATCTAATCAGGAAACAATAGACTTTAATATTATCGATCATTTTTTTATTTACCCTTTCCCTCCTAAATTGAAAATGCAAATACCCTTGTAGGAAGTAATAAAGCTCCATGACTTCGGGGCTCGTGTCGGGCTTTTTTTTTCTACGTTTTTTTTTGTCTGATCTACCTCCATTTTCATCTGATAGAGGATCCCCTTCCCCTTGGTCTAGAAGATCTTTTTCTTCTTGATTTCCATTCTCGAATCTAAGAATTCTTTTTTCATTTGATTCTATCAAAGGGTTCCTTTCAGTAATGTTTTGATTAATGCTTTCATTTCCATTAAAGTTGGAAAGAAGTAATTTTATTGGTATGATCCCCGGTTTAATCTTATATGCATTATATAGTGGCACAAATTCTGGGAAGAACCAAAGTTCTAGTTCTGGATTCAATATAAGACGATTTACTATTTCTTCATTCATTCCCATCCAATCAAAGAAGGGTCTTTTTTTTTTGAATCGGTTGATTTTTTGATTTTTAGAAATTGATAAATAAAAAGGACCTCTCTTAATTTTTTTATTCTTGGTGCCGGTATTGAGCCAGTAATAAAGCTCGACCTTATTATTTCTAAGGCAAAAATCAATCTTACAAAATTTTCTATCTGGAAATTTCTCCTCAGCCATAATATCATTTTCTCCTAGATAATTATAAATAGGTAGCCCACCTGACATATCAAAAAATTTGCGTCTATCTATCTTGTAATTATAAAAAATCTCTTCTTTACTATTTATTTGTAATGGTGATCTATAAATATATGAGTCTTTCTTCTCTTCATAATTAATAGATTTATATGAGAAAAAATCATGTCTATGATGTTTTTTAAAATTAGATGATTTTTTATATTCTTGATTCAGTAATGAATCAGGTTCGAAATCATTTTGTTTTTCATCATGAATGAATCTTTCTTTTTCATATGAGTCCCATTTGTTAAAATCGTTTTTTTGAGTCATACAGTGTTGATTGACTTTATTTCGCCATTTTTCTGGTACTAATTTAAGCCAGCTAATCTGAGATAAATCATATTGATAATGCCCCCTTAACCAGTTTTTCCATTGATTCCTTTCAGAATGCCAAAAGTCTTTATGTCTCAATCCAGAATGAAATATTCCCTCTTTCCGAAAAAAATCCTTTATTTCATTTTTAAGAAAAAGAGATGTTTCATGATATTGAAGGATAGGCTTGAATTTATAGAAGTTAATAACTCGAGTTTGCGATATTTTGTAAAATACATATGCTTGCGAGAAGGAGTTAGAAAAAGTGGTTGAATTCGTATTTTGAATATTATCAAGGGAATTTTTTTTAGTTAAAATAAAGTGAATTTTTTTTTTATTTCTTTTCTTAATTCTTTTTTCAGTTTCTTTCTTATTGGAAATGGATTTTTCGATAATTTTTTTTCTTGATTCAATAAAAAGTTGTGCATTGGTTCTTGCAATATTAATGATACATAGAAAAAAATCTATGTATATTTTTTCCATGAAAAATTTGATAAAAAAAGAAAATTTACGGATTAATCGAGTATTTCTTCTTTTTAATATTTGAGAAAATCTTTTTAATGATTCTAATTTTTTATTAGAATTAATATTTTTTTCTTGAGTTAGAAATCCATTTTTCTTCTCATTTAGAATTCTTTCTAGTTTATTGTTGATTGTGCTTGTTCTCTCAGTCAGATCTTTCATTTTTTTTTCTGTCGGTGAAAAATTTGTGCATTCTGTATATCGAATTTGAATAGGTGATTCACGAATCATCTGATTATTCATTATAGAATCGCCGGTTTTAGTTTCACCCAATTCGTAGTTTTTGATGCTCCATTTTTTTATTATTTCTTTTGACACCTTTCGAAGAAATTTTGCTCGTTCTTTAAAAACATTAAAAACTATAAAAGACTTATTTTTGAATAATTTTTTCACTTTTTTTTTCAGTTCTTTAAAAATAGGTCCAAAAAACGAGGGCCCTTTTCGTTTTCGAGGGATACCGAAAGGACGGTCAGTTTCCAGTCCAGCAACTGTTAAAAAACAAAAATCATTTTTTTGCGCTTTCTGTGTTTTCGAGGGTTTTAACTTAGATCGGTGCCAAGGTTTCAGGTAAAAAGGAAATAAGATTTTTATCTGCATACCGTCTGTTAACCAGTTTTTTGGAAATTCTTTCTCGGATAATTCAACACCATTATAAGTGCATTTAATATGTATTTCTCGATTCCAATCCTTGAAGTCTTCGGACCATTCGGGAACTTGAAATAATAAAATACGCGCAATATTCTTAGCTATTATTAATGAAGGTAATCGAATATATTTTCGAAAAATTGATTGGCCTACTAAGAAAAAACCTCTTACTGCTTGAGCATATGAAATGTTATCCCAAGTTTCTGCTATTTCTAGTCGTAGTCTTTCTGCGTCTTGGTATTTTTCAACTTTTTTTCTTTCTTTTGTATAATCAGAGATTTGTAATTCTTTGCTTTTTTTACCCATCAAATTTTGAAAAATTCCTTTCATCCGTCCGAAAATATCAAAAGACAAAAGGCGAATATCAGAAGCCAAAAGGCGTCTGTCTAGTATGGCCAAAAGATAAAAAAGGGGTCTGCCCATTTTGCCAAACAAAGCCAAAAGGCGTCTGTCTATTCTGTCCACAAAAAGAGGGGAATGTGGCTTTGGTTGATAGAGTTGGTAAATAACCATTTTACGCCTTTGGGCACGCATAGAACCTTTTATTATACTTCGACGAAAATCCGAATATGGTAAATAACGTATCCAAATCATTTCGCCTAATGGATCAGGCTCATT